CTCCCTGACCAAACCCTCCTACATTGGGATTGCTTGTTAATGGTTGATCAAGCTTGATGGATTCACCCTCTGAAACAAGAAGTTCTGGTCCTGGAGGTATAATATCAACCACTTGATGTCCATCCGATGCATCAACTATGGTTATTTCATATCCTCCTTTTTCTTTACGTACTATTCTGCTTACTATACCTGCTGATGTAGCATTATAGACTGTATTGTTACTCTTGCTTCCATCAGGATAAATCTGACCCCTTCCTCTGTTCCCGCCTACATATATGGGATATTTTAAGAAGTGAACGTCTTTCCTCGTAGCAGGGTCGGGGGAAAGAATGGGAAAGGCGATTTCACTATATTTCTGACCGGGAACGGGCCCTATCACAAGAATATTTCTTTTATTGGGACGATAACTCTGAAAAGACAGATTTCCCATCTTTTCTCTCACCTCGGGAGAAATACGATCGGGGGGGGCTAATTCGAATCCCTCGGGTAAAATAAGAACAGCCCCTACATTCAAAGCCCCCTTTTTACCATTAGCAAGAACTTGTTTCAGTTGCATATCATAAGGGATTCGAACAACTGCTTCAAATACAGTATCAGGAAGCACGGCTTGCGGAACTTCAATATCCACGGGCTTATTAGCTAAATGGCAATTGGCACATACAATTCGTCCAGTTGCTTCTCGTGGGTTTTCATAACCCTGCTGCGCAAAAATGGGATATGCATTTGAAATAGATGTCCGAGTTATTACATATATCATGATCGATATAGAAATCGATTGAGTCATCTGTTCCTTTACCCAAGAAAAAGTATTTCTATTTTGCATGTCCAATCATTGATCCCGGAATTTCTACAATAAATTAGATAGGTAGCTAGTATAGTTCCCTATACACGAGTCTGTCATTGTACTGGGATAATTGTACTGGAATATAGGACGAATACCTTGAAGAACTAGAAGTATAAAGAATTAAGTAAGATTGAAAATGCTTTCTTTATATACGAAGAAAGATTCTGATTTGATTGATATCAGGAGATCAAATGAGTTCTTCATTCATTCATTGAATGATAAATGACTACAAGTGAAGGAGATACACGATTTAAATAATAGAAGATCCAATATTTCACAATTGTATCTAGAATAACTGGAAAAGTGGAAACAAGACTAGATATAATTTGATCGTTATGAACCAATCCAAAATCGTTGTAGACCGAACCAATCATTAGTTCCCAACCATGGGTCGAATGAAATCCGATCCATAAATCAGTAACTAAAAGAATCAAAAAAGCTTTTATTGTGTCACTTAAGTTATAGAGGAATTCCTGAATCCAAGAATTAAGAATGACAAGTTCTTCATTACCCAGAATAAAATAACCACTTAGAATAGCGAAACAAATTATATTTGTCGAGAAATCCAAAATGATATGGAGATGATATTCATTGTGTGTTTTGACCAATTGTATCGTTTCCTTGTGTATTCCTATACGAAGTTTTTGTATATGCGTCTCCGGGTACTCCTTTATCATTTCATCCAAGAGGAATAGTTCTTCCAATTCTATGAATCTTTCTAGAACGTTTTTTTCTTGAATATCATTCAAAAGAGTTTCGGATTTCCCGGTATTCCACCAATTAGTAACCCAAGGTTCCAGACATTTATTAAATGAGAGAGAGACCCACCAGGGCAAAAATATTATGGATAAAATATATGGGAGGGAGACCCCGGCTTTCTTTTTTTTTTTCATTTTTATCCTAAAAGGACCCTTATTCTATTTCTATATTCCTTTCCTTCTAGATCCGAGATCTAAATTATTAGACAAAAATAGGAAATAGATCCATGGGTTCAATACCTTTTTATGGAACTCGTACTTCAGAGAAATATCAGATAGAGTCGACGGTTGTATTAAAAAGGAAATTAGCAAGTTTTTTTTTCAATTTTCAGTTCATTTCAAAATACTTCAATTGGTACGCGCAAGAAATAGGCCAATTCGGCAGCTTTTTGTTCAATTTCTCGTGGAGTAAAATACTCATCAGTACGAGTCAAGGGAATGGCTCCTTGGCCTCTGATTTCCATATAAAGGACACGACGAGGATAAAGACCCTCTTTAACCTCCATTCTGATGGATTGGATATCTCTCATAAGTAAGCGAAGGAAGATGCGACGATTTATTCCAGGAAATCCCCAACGAAAAATACACACTATTCCTTCTTTTCTATCGAATCGGTCATAACCACTACCTACATTCCATGAAATTGTGCACCACAAATAGGAGCTAATGAATAGACCTGCGATCCCATAGAAAGACATCACGATCCCTTGTGGAAAAAAAATAATTTGCTGAGATGGAAATACGGATATCAGATTCCTACCAAGATAACTTGAAGTTCCAACCACTAAGAATCCTAGTGAACCTAAAAAAAGGATACAGGCCCAGAAAAAATTACTTGTTTTTCGAGACCCCATTATAAGTTCTATCCATATATGTTCTGATCGCCAATTCATACTCTACTAGATCCAGTTACATTCGATTGGAATTGAGAGAATAACCCAAATGAATTTTACTTTCTTGATCCCGAAGTAACTTTCATTAACTAGCACTATTCTGATGTAAACCGTTAGAAGTAATTTGTTAGATACATTGACTTTCCATTTAAATAAAATATTCGCCGATCCATTTTTAATTTAACCAGTTATACCTGCATATACATGCATTTATGCGGATATCATGTATCCGCATGCATAACAGTTCTTTCATTTGTGTTCGTAAAGAGTCACATATTGTACCATATTACACTAAATAAATATCTGTATTATGATCCAGTGTTGAAATAAATTGATGAGATTTGGTCCCATCGGATCTAGACAATCTTATTTTTTTGGACATGAAGAGATAAAGAAGCCATTGCAATTGCCGGAAATACTAGGCCCACTAAAGGCACAAAAATAGAGGGTAAGTTGAGATCTGTCATAGAATGGGTGCCTCGATTTAATATTTCTATCTATTAGAAAGAGAAAGATATCTTATGATATGATAAGTATATCTATCTTAAGTATATATCATAAACTGTATAATATTTATAAGTAGTTAATAAGTACAAGGAATGTAGAACTAAATAAAATAAGTGTACCTATTCATCTTTCTACACGAATATGTATGATAATTCGCTTTATTAATACATTTTATTATTCTTCTCCCATCCTTATTTCTTTCTATCTTTCTAATCTAATAAGGAGTTTATTATGAAAATAAAAGATTTTATTAGGAGTTTGCAACTCTAACTAATTCGATCCATCCAACAAACGGGGATTCATAGTAAAATAAAAAATGGGGGTTATCGATAGATATAGAAATAACTTCTATTCTCTATTTTCTATTTATTTCTTTTTATTTTGATTTCGATATTTTTTTTTATTTTATTTAGTTCTAATTCCTCGGAGGGAAAAATTCACTTTTTTATCCTGTTGATAGAAGGTTCATGATTACTAATCATGAATAGAGGTGGGATAAAAAAATAGATCTGGAGGAAAAAATAAAAAGTAATTACCCGAAACTTCTAACTCTTATTACAAGTAGAACTTATGTCATCAAAGAAAACACCATTCTTTTTAGTTTTTTTTTGATTACGATGAACTAAATACTTGTTCGCTACAAATAACTGAATTTAGTGCTATACTTTATTAATTTTTTGAATTTTGATTCAAGGGAAAGAAACCGTGGAGCTGAAATAACTCACTCAGAACACCTTTTAAAGGATTACGTGGTACAATTGGGTCAAATAAGCCTTTATGGAATAAATACTCAGCCGCTTGTAAACCATCGGGTACTGTCTTATTCAATGTTTGTTCAATTACTCTTTTACCCGCAAATGCAACGTAGGCATTAGGTTCAGCAACAATGACATCTCCCAACATACCAAAACTGGCTGTTACTCCACCGGTTGTAGGAGATGTAAGGATTGATACATAGAAAAATTTTTTATTTGATTGATAATTATATGAAACGGAAGATATTTTAGCCATTTGCATCAAACTCAAACTTCCTTCTTGCATACGCGCTCCTCCAGAAGCACACACAATAATGACAGGTAAAGATCGATTAGTAGCATACTCGATCAAACGGGTGATTTTCTCGCCTACTACGGATCCCATACTACCTCCCATGAACTTAAAATCCATAACTCCAATTGCTATGGGAATACCATTTAGTTGACCTATGCCTGTTTGAACAGCTTCAGTTAAACCTGCCTGTCTTTGATAAGAATCGATACGATCTCTATAGGGTTCCCCCTCTGAATGAAATTCAATGGGGTCCATAAAGACCATATCTTCATCCATAGGATCCCAAGTCCCCGGATCAATCGAAAGTTCGATTCTATCTGAACTGCTCATTTTCAAATGATATCCACACTGTTCACAAATATTCATTTTTGACCTAAAAAATTTTTTATAATTTAATCCATAACAATTTTCGCATTGAACCCATAAATGTCTGTATTTTTTATTTCTACCGAAATCATTAGATCTTCTTCTTATATTGAAATCACTGCCATTTTTACTAGTTCTTATACCAGAACTCCCACTTTCACTACCAGTTACATTTTCAGTACAAATGAAACTATAAATGTAACTGTCACTGTAATTGTCGATACCACCCGAAATGGAACTATTAATACCGACTTCAAAACGAAGATAATTATCAATGCAACTATTAATGTGATTATTCCAACTAGATTGAGTATCATATATGTAATGATAATAGTAGTGATTGTTTCTCTTAGACCCACTATTTAAATAACTAGAAAAAAAACTTTCTAATTCACTCAGAAAAGAACTATCATTGTCAATCTCAAAAATCATATTTTCAATATCAAAACATACAGAAAAACTGTCACCATTACTATCCCTAACTAAAAAAATGTCATCAAAGATCAAACTCCAAATATCCCTGATATCAAATAAATAATCAACATTTCTGAAACTATAACTGCCACTATCACTCCGACTAGA